CGGACCCGAACCCGGATGATCTAACCATGGCCAGGATGAAGCTTCGGTAATACTAAGTGGAGGTCCGAACTGACTGATGTTGAAAAATCAGCAGATGAGCTGTGGTTAGGGGTGAAATGCCAATCGAATTCGGAGCTAGCTGGTTCTCCCCGAAATGTGTTTAGGCGCAGCGGTTAGCGTTATAGCTTAGGGGTAAAGCACTGTTTCGGTGCGGGCTGGTAATTCGGTACCAAATCGACGCAAACTAAGAATACTAAGTGTATAGCTAACCAGTAAGACTATGGGGGATAAGCTCCATTGTCAAGAGGGAAACAGCCCAGATCACCAGCTAAGGCCCCTAAATAATTACTAAGTGGTAAAGGAGGTGGGAAGACTTAAACAACCAGGAGGTTTGCTTAGAAGCAGCAATCCTTTAAAGAGTGCGTAATAGCTCACTGGTCGAGTAATCCTGCGCCGAAAATGAACGGGACTAAGTAATTTGCCGAAGCTGTGAGATATTAAAAATAATAATAAATAATTATATCGGTAGGGGAGCGTTCTGTTCTAGATTGAAGCGTTAGCGAAAGCGGACGTGGACGAAGCAGAAGTGAGAATGTCGGCTTGAGTAGCGAAAACATGGGTGAGAATCCGATGCCCTGAAAACCTAAGGTTTCCTCCGGAAGGCTCGTCCGCGGGGGGTAAGTCAGGACCTAAGGCGAGGCTGAAAAGCGTAGTCGATGGACAATAGGTTAATATTCCTATACTATTCTTTATTGGCAACGAGGGACGAAGACAGCTAGACTAGCCAAATATTGGTTATTGGTTTAAGTGTACGAGGTGTTGAGAAGTAGAGAAAATACTTTGAGCTGAGTCATGAATACGGAATAACGTGCGCGTTATATGAAGTAGTTGATGTTATACTTCCAAGAAAAGCTTGCACTGCCATAAATAAAGAATACCTGTACTCTAAACCGACACAGGTGGGTTGGTAGAGTATACCAAAGGGCGCGAGATAACTCTCTCTAAGGAACTCGGCAAAATAACCCTGTAACTTCGGGAGAAGGGGTACCTATTAGGTTGCAATAACAAGGTCCAAGCGACTGTTTACCAAAAACACAGGTCTCCGCTAAGTTGTAAGACAACGTATGGGGGCTGACGCCTGCCCAGTGCCGGAAGGTTAAAGAAGTTGGTTAGTTTTTTACGAAGCTGATAACTGAAGCCCCGGTGAACGGCGGCCGTAACTATAACGGTCCTAAGGTAGCGAAATTCCTTGTCGGGTAAGTTCCGACCCGCACGAAAGGCGTAACGATTTGGACACTGTCTCAGAGAGAGACTCGGTGAAATAGACTTGTCTGTGAAGATGCGGACTACCTGCACCAGGACAGAAAGACCCTATGAAGCTTTACTGTAACTTGAAATTGGTTTCGGGTTTTATTTGCGCAGCATAGGTGGGAGGCTTTGACGTTATTCTTACGGGAGTAATTGAGCCATCAGTGAGATACCACTCTAATAAAACTAGAATTCTAACCCTGTATCGTTAGCCGGTCAGGGGACAGTTTCAGGCGGGCAGTTTGACTGGGGCGGTCGCCTCCTAAAAGGTAACGGAGGCGTACAAAGGTTTCCTCAGATCGGTCAGAAATCGATCGAAGAGTGTAAAGGCATAAGGAAGCTTGACTGTGAGACCTACAAGTCGAACAGAGACGAAAGTCGGTCTTAGTGATCTGGCGATATTGAGTGGAAAAGTCGTCACTCAACGGATAAAAGTTACTCTAGGGATAACAGGCTGATCTCCCCCAAGAGTTCACATCGACGGGGAGGTTTGGCACCTCGATGTCGGCTCATCGCATCCTGGGGCGGTAGTACGTCCCAAGGGTTGGGCTGTTCGCCCATGAAAGCGGTACGTGAGCTGGGTTCAGAACGTCGTGAGACAGTTCGGTCCATATCCGGTGTAGGCGTTAGAGTATTGAGAGGATTCTTCTTTAGTACGAGAGGACCGAGAAGAACATACCGCTGGTGTACCAGTTATCATACCAATGGTAAACGCTGGGTAGCTACGTATGGAAAGGATAACCGCTGAAAGCATCTAAGTGGGAAGCCCACCTCAAGATGAGTACTCTTATTGTGAAAGCAAGTAAGATCACGGCAAGACTAGCCGTTACATAACCGCTCTTTTAAGAACGGTTTGCAAATAGGCATCAAGTAGAAGTATAGCAATATATTAAGCTGAGATGTACTAATAGATCGAGGACTTGAACTTTTTTCTAGCTTTAAAAATTATTGTCTTGGTGTTTAAAGGATAGTGGAACCACATTGATCCATTTCGAACTCAATGGTGAAACGCTATAACAGTTACAATACTTAAGGAGTAGTCCTTTGGGAAGATAGCTTATGCCAGGACTTTTATGTTTGAATTAGAGTTAAAAAAATAAGATAGAATAGTATCAAGAAATTTGAAAAACTATTACTTAGGGTTATATAATTTTTATTCAATGGAATACGCAATTATAGAAGCCAGTGGTCGTCAATTTTGGGTAGAACCTAAAAAATTTATTGAGTTTAATAGATTGATTCTTAACTAATTAAGTAATTAAGGTTGATAATATATTTAATAATGTGCTTTTAGTAAAAGTTTCAAGCAGTATTATTATTACTAACGCAACCATTGCTACACGCCCATTTAAAACTTCACTAACTAAGTAAAATCCCCATCTAGATTCGTAATCATTAGATTCTTTATAATTATTGTTCATAGAAAAGTAATATTTGGAGTTATATAAAAAATTGCCATTAAAATTATAATAATTATAATAACACGTTTATTATAATTTAGGAAAACAAAAAAAGCTTTTCGCAGGGTATTAAAAATTGACACAATATATATATTGAATCTATAATGAGTGTAGGTAAGATTATTAAATAGTTTTTAGATTTTTTTTCCTTAAGTTCTTATTAAATAATAAAAATAAATTAATATAAATGTTATGACAGACACCTTAATGTTAATGGTAGTAGCATCATTCGAATGGCCGTCACTTAATCCAAATGATTACACAAGAGCAGAAATGCTAAATCTTTTGGTGACAGCTATGGTAGCAGGCCTAAGGCAGTATTATTGGATTTTAACTTTACGTTTATCAATACAATGGTTCCCAAATATTAATCCTTATATTCACCCAATGTATTCATTATTACATGCAACAGATTTTTTCTTAAAAGAATTTGATGACATAGTACCTACTGTACTTGGTATGGATATGTCTTCTATGTGTGCATTTATTTTCCTTGAGTGGATAATACGAACATTAGAGTCTATTACTTTTACAGAACCTCCTATTTTTTAGGAAGGTAAATTAGATATATTATAATAAAACTTATATTAGAAATGTTAAAAATAAGATTTAAACGCGGTGGTCGGAAAAAGCAACCTTTTTATAGAATTGTGGTAATGGATGTTAGAACAAAAAGAGATGGAAAAGTGTTAGAAGAATTAGGGTTTTATAATCCAATGGATAAAACTTTTCATATTAATCGTGAGCGAACAATTCTTAGACTAGCCAATGGTGTTCAACCCACAGAAGTTGTTAAAAACTTATTAAGAAAGTCTTCTGGTTTCTAAAGGAAAATAATATATTATATAAGTAATTTATTGATGTTAAATAAGAGTGTCTATGTCTTTAAGATTATTTGGAGCAAAAACTATTTAGGGTTAGCTGTAGATAAAAAACTCCAAAATAACCGTACATTACCCATCACTACTTTTTTCTTTTGGCCTAGAGAGAATGGGTGGCAATTATTAAAAGAAGAATTATCCTATAAGCCGTGGATGTCAAAAGATGATTCGATTGATATATTAAATGCCTATACTGAGATTATAAATTATTGGTTATTAAATGTTAATGAGGTGGAGAGTATAACAAAGTTAATAAAAGATAGTTCAAAATTGAAGTTTGAACTTTTGGCTAAATTTTAATTTTTAGTCATAAAATAGCCTATAATCTATTTTTATGACTAAAAATTCCCATGTTTAAATTTTATATTAGATTTTATTATATGATAAATAAAAATCGAAAAACCCTACAAATTCTTTTTTTAATTAAAGATTTGGATCCCATTTTTTTCGAATTTTTAATTGATAACATAAAATACCCCAATAAAAAACTTATATTTAATAAAGATGAAAGCCTAAAAGCTTCCAATAAAAATATTCTATTGTTTTTTATTTATTGTAATCTCTTTTCTACTAAGCAATTAAATAAACCAACGATTACTAAGGCGAAAGATAATTTATTATACCATATGAACAAAGGTAAACGAAGAGTAATTGCAAAATTTTTAAATAAAGACTTAAAACAGCAGCTTCAAAAAAACTTTTTTTTTAGTATTAGTAAAACAAAAGTCAATAAAATGGTTTCCTCGAAAATTTTAACTTCTATTAAAACATTACAAAATTTTACTTTAATTTAGAATGAAAAAGAACTGGGGTAGGAGGATTCGAACCTACGAATGGCGGAGTCAAAGTCCACTGCCTTACCACTTGGCTATACCCCAAAAAGTATCCAGAAATCAATCTATAAGCTATAATATTCTCTGAGCTAGGAGGGATTCGAACCCCCGACACCGTGGTTCGTAGCCACGCGCTCTAGTCCACTGAGCTACAAGCCCTATATAAATATAATACATTACTTTACTATTTCATAATATAAGAAACAATTTTTAATTCCGCTATTTATAATTCTTTTAAGTTTATTAGTAAATTGATTTAAATTTAAAAACATTACTATAATTAAAATGGTACGTTATAGAGGCCCCCGTTTAAAAATCATTAAAAGATTTGGTGACTTACCAGGTTTAACGAGAAAAGTAATATTAAAAAAACAGAATACGCAAGGAAAAGAGGCAACTGACCAGAAAACTTCAAAAGCATCAGCTTATAAAATTAGATTGAATGAAAAACAAAAATTGCGTTACAATTATGGGGTAACTGAATCACAATTATTAAGGTATGTTAGGGAAGCAAGACGAAGAAAGGGTTTAACAGGCTTTTTATTAATGCAACTTTTAGAAATGCGCTTAGATAATATTATTTTTCGTTTAGGATTAGCTCCAACAATTCCTGCTGCACGACAAATTGTTAATCACGGGCATGTTTTAATAAATAAAAAAAGAGTTAATATACCTAGTTTTCAATGTCGACCAAATGATTCTATTAGTTTTTCCGCAAAACCTAAAGCAGTAGCGTTAATTAAATCTAATTTAAATCAAGGAGAAAATGCAACTTCAAATGATAATGTTTTAAATAGTCATTTAGAATTCGACCAAAAATTATTAACAGGTAAAATACTAAATTTAGTAAAACGCAAAGATCTTAGATTTAAAATCAACGATATGCTTGTTATTGAATACTACTCAAGACTTGCTTAAACATAAATATTTATATTAAATAAAAACAAAAGAGAGGTTTATCCTCTCTTTTTTCGTTTTATGATTTTTACTAACTTTAGTTTAGTTTTTGTGCTTCTTCTTCTTTATCTATAACTAAACCTTCTACTGTTGTTGAAAGTTTTCTTGATAAAGCCATTTCACTATTCGATTTTGAAGGTTCAACCATAGGGTAACAATTTTCGTCTTCTAAGACATTACATTCAAGTAGGACAGGTTCAGGCCCTTCCAATGTATCCCTTAATGTGGGCCATATTTCTGATTGTCGTTCAGTATACATACTTTTAATACCATAAGCATTTGCAAGTACATCGAACTTTGGTGCTCCTTCTGCCATATTAGAGTGAGAATATCGACTATCATAAAATGTTTCTTGCCATTGACGTACCATTCCTTGCCAATGATTATTAATAATAATAATTTTAATCCTTAACTTATATTTAGAAATTGTTCCTAATTCTTGTAAATTCATTTGGAAACTAGAATCACCCGTAATACAAATAATATCTTCTTTTGGATAAGCTACAGCTGCGCCAATAGCAGCAGGTAATCCAAACCCCATCGTACCTAAACCAGCACTAGATAACCATTTACGTCGTTTACATTTTGTGTATTGTGCAGCCCACATTTGATGTTGTCCAACATCTGTAGTAATTATTGCATAAGGTCTAATATCTGTTAATGTTTTAATAACAGTTTGAGGTAATAAAACATCATCGACCGTTTTAGGTAATAATGAATAATCCCCAGGAATTGGTAGTAATGGAAACTCTTGCTTCCATTCTATAGTCTTTTTATACCATTTTTTAAATTCCTTACGAAGGGGTTTCTTCAACCATCTATGTTCTGGTCGATCCATCAATAATAGAAACCTTGTTAAGATTTTTTTAATATCACCTACAATACCAATACCAACATTTTTGTTTTTGCCAATTTCTGCCTCATCAACATCAATATGGATAATAAAAGCTTTGCAAGCAAAATCTTGTAATTTTCCAGTAACCCTATCATCAAATCTAGCACCAACCGCAATCAATAGATCACAATTCGCTACCGAAAAATTGGCATAAACAGTACCATGCATACCTAACATACCTAAAGATAATCTATTATTTTCATTGAATGCCCCTTTTCCTGTTAAAGTTGTTGTCACAGGGATTTGATAGCGATAAGCAAAACGAGCTAATTGACGCCCTGCTTGTGAGCTTACGACTCCACCACCGATGTATAATAAAGGTCTTGAAGATTCTGACAGCCTTTGTAAGGCCATTCTTATTTTGTCAGTTTGGTTCTTAAATTTATATCTCCAACCTAAGACCTTATGTACAGTTGTTGCATAGCATGGGATAAACCTTTTTATTTTTTCTAACCCTACATTTTTTGGTATATCAATTAAAACTGGACCAGGTCTGCCATTTTGTGAGACATATATTGCTTCTGCAAGAATTTGAGACAAAAATCTAGATTCCAAAACAACATACGAGTGTTTAACTAAAGACAAGGTTATACCATAAATATCAATTTCTTGAAAAGCATCAGTCCCCAAGAATTGGGTTCCTACTTGCCCAGTCAAAACTATCATTGGTATTGAATCTAAGTAAGCAGTTGCAATACCGGTAACTAAATTAGTTGCACCTGGACCTGATGTAGCAAAACAAACACCAACTTGTCCACTAGATCGGCTAAAACCATCTGCAGCATGCGTTGCAGCTTGTTCATGTCTTACAAGATAATGTTTAATAAATTTTTTGTCTTCCCAAAAAAATAATTCATCATAAATAGGTAATATGGCTCCTCCAGGATAACCAAAAACTGAATGGATTTCACTACGGACTAATGTGTCAAAAAGAGCAAATGCTCCAGTATGAAGATATAAGCTTTTCTCTTCAATTTCTTGGATATCTTTAAAAAGCTCAACTTTTTTTATATTTTTCTTTGCGATAATATCTGAACTCTGGTTATAATAGGTTTTTTCAGGTATATTTTGCATCTCAAGCCTAGATGACTGCAATCTTTTGGTACGATCCAATTCTCCCCGTCGCGAACTACGGCGTTTAAAATAATCTTTTTTAGAATATTTCATTTGGGTATTGCGAAAAGGACTTTTTGAAAAATAATATATTTGTTGTTCTACTTTTTCCGTTGTTTCTATTTCGTTTGATTTTAATTCTGGTTGAGGATTTTCCCCATAGTAGGGCATTAAATTAAAAAATTGTTGAGTTGTCATAAATTAATTATTTTTAAATATAATAATAAAGTAAGTGTAATAAATTAATTTAATCTATACTTAGCATTCCTTTTAAAATGCAAAATAAAGCAATTAAAATACTTATTAAAAAAAAAAAAATTATTTTCTTATTATTAAACTTTTTCAACTGTTCAATAATAGGTGTTAATAATATTAAAATTAATCCCAGCATTGAAGATATAAAAAATCTTGGATAACGTAATAAATTATCCCAAAAAACCATTTGTCAAACCTTTTATTTATTTATTTTATTGACACTCTTCTTAATAAAAATTCTATTATGAAAACAAGATGATTAAAAGAGTACAGATTTAGTTTATAATTTAATAAAAAAAAAAATTATCAAACCAATTAATTCTAAAATACAATACAATCGTATTATAAAACCAATTTGTTTTACTCTAGCATATAGCTTATAATGTATAAATAAGAATCGATATTTTTATATAATTGAATAAATGTTTATATAGTAAAGTATAAAAAAGTATAAATTTTTTATATTTTACTATATAGAGAGTAATATAGTATTATACTATAACTCTATCTGATATCTGACACAAGTCTTAAAAATTTACAAAAAAATAACCTATTTATGACACTACTTATTCTTGGAGGAACCGGAACCTTAGGTCGACAAATTGTTAGGAAAGCTTTAGAAAATGGTTTTCAAGTTCGTTGTATTGTTCGTAATAAAAGAGCTGCCAATTTCTTAAAGGAATGGGGAGCTGAGTTAGTTTATGGCGATTTAACAATACCAGAAACTTTACCACTTTCCTTTCAAGGTGTGACAGCTATAATTGATGCATCGACTACAAAACCTGAAGATAATACTGAATTAATATATGTAGACTGGTATGGTAAATTAATTGTAATCGAGTTATCAAAATATGCTCAACTAAAACGCTTTATATTTTTATCAATTTTGAATTCGGAGAAATATCCTTATATAACTTTAATGCAAATGAAATATAGAATAGAAAAGTTTATAAAAAGCTCAACCATCCCATTTACTATTTTTAAATATGCTGGCTTTTTCCAAGGACTTATATATCAATATGCAATACCTATTTTAGAACAAAAATCTATTTTAGTTACATTAGAATCCCCAACAATTGCTTATATAGATACTCAAGATGCTGCATTTTTTTGCATAAAAAGTTTATCAATTAAAGAAACAGAAAATAAAATATTTGCTACTGGAAGCTCTCAAGCTTGGAAATCAGAGGAAATTATTGAACTTTGTGAAAAGCTATCAGGCCAAAAGGCAAAAACTCAAACAATTCCTGTATTTCTTTTAAAAGTTTTTAGACAAATAACAGGATTTTTTGAATGGAGTCTTAAAATTAGTGATCGTTTAGCATTTATTGAAGTAATAAATAATACTCAAAATTTTGCATCGTCAATTCAAGATACATATGATTCATTAGATATTAATAAAAAAGAAGTATTAGAATTAGATTTTTATTTCCGAGAATACTTTGAAATGATGCTTACTCTTTTAGAAAAACTAAATGCTGGTCAAATAAAAAAAACCCAAACTTCTATAATTTAATTAGAATAATATGAATCATGCTATTTTTGTTGTAAAAGTTATGGAAAAACCAGTTCACTTAATTTATAAGGAATGTCAATCTATGGAAATAAAAGTAAAATTTCCAGCTCCTCGACAAAAAAATTCTAGAAATGAAGTAACACTTTTACTTTGGGGTGATTATAAAGGTGATTTTGTAAAATATTCTAAAACACAAGGTTATTTAATAATTGAAGGTATACTTACATCAAAGGGTTATGTTAATGAGGAAAATGAGATAAATGGGGTAAAAATTATTGTTAAAAAACTTTACCCATTCTTATTAATATAAAAATTTTTAACATTTATAACTCTAATATTAAACAATAATTAAATGTACCTATAAAAAAATTTAATAAATTTTCTTATAGGTACATTTAATTATTGTTATAAGAAATAAAAATTAGATTAATCAATTGGACGCATTGAAAGTACAGCTTCTGTTTGTCGGTTTATACCTTTTTCAAAACCTGCAGCAGCAGCTCTTGAACGACCAGAATGCCACCAATGACCAACTAATAAGAAGAAACCTAAGAAAAAGTGAGATGTCGTTAGCCAAGAACGAGGTGATACATAGTTTACAGAATTTATTTCAGTAGCTACACCACCAACAGAATTTAAAGACCCTAATGGAGCATGAGTCATATATTCAGCTGCTCGACGTTCTTGCCAAGGTTGGATATCATTTCTGATTTTATTAATATCTAAACCATTAGGACCACGTAAAGGTTCTACCCATGGAGCACGTAAATCCCAAAAACGCATTGTTTCACCACCAAATATGATCTCACCACTAGGTGATCTCATTAAATATTTTCCTAAACCAGTAGGTCCCTGCGCCGAAGCAATATTTGCACCTAATCTTTGATCTCTGACTAAGAAAGTAAATGCTTGTGCTTGAGAAGCTTCTGGACCAGTAGGACCAAAGAATTCACTTGGGTAAGCAGTATTGTTATACCATACAAAAATAGAAGCAGTTATACCCATAATAGATAGAGCGGCTAAACTATAAGATAAATAAGCTTCCCCAGACCAAACAAATGCTCTACGTGCCCAAGCAAATGGCTTAGTTACGATATGGAATACCCCACCAATAACACAAAGCGCACCTACCCATATATGGCCACCTACAAGATCTTCCATATTATCAATTGAAGTAATCCAACCATCACCACCAAATGGTGATTTAAATACATATCCAAAAATAATAAAAGGATTTATAGTTGGGTTATCAATAAATCTAACATCTCCACCACCTGGTGCCCAAGTATCATATAACCCATAACTAAATAGATTACCTGGCATAGCTCTAAAAGCAAATAGTAAAGCACCTAAACCAAGAAAGATTAAATGAATTCCTAAAATAGATGTCATTTTATTTTTATCACGCCAATCGTAACCGAAAAACGGGAATGATTCTTCTAGTGTGTCTGGACCAATTAATGAATGGTAAATACCACCAAAACCTAGTACAGCTGAAGAAACTAAATGGACAACTCCAACCACAAAGTATGGATAAGTGCTTACAATTTCTCCACCAGGGCCTACACCCCAACCTAAAGTTGCTAAATGAGGGATTAAAATAAAACCTTGTTCGTATAAAGGTTTTTCAGGTATGAAATGAGAAACTTCAAATAACGTCATCGCACCTGTCCAAAAAACCATGATACCTGCATGGGCTACATGTGCACCTAATAATTTACCAGATACGTTAATAAGACGAGCATTACCAGACCACCAAGCAAAACCTGTAGATTCAATATCTCTACCTGCTACAATATTAAAGGGCGTTTCCACGTGGTAGAACCTCCTCAGGGAATACAAAGTTTTCATGTGGCTGATCTTGTGCAGCCATCCAAGCACGGATACCTTCGTTTAATAAAATATTTTTAGTATAGAATGTTTCAAATTCTGGATCTTCAGCAGCACGAAGCTCTTGTGATACAAAATCATAAGCTCTTAAATTAAGAGCAAGTCCTACAATCCCGATAGCGCTTGTCCATAAACCTGTTACAGGTACAAAAAGCATAAAGAAATGTAACCAACGCTTATTTGAAAAAGCTACTCCAAAAATTTGTGACCAAAAACGGTTTGCTGTTACCATAGAATAAGTTTCTTCTGATTGTGTTGGTGTAAATGCACGGAAAGTATTCGCAGCATCTCCATCTTCAAATAAAGTATTCTCTACAGTAGCACCATGGATAGCACATAATAATGCCCCACCTAGGATACCAGCAACACCCATCATATGGAAGGGGTTTAATGTCCAGTTATGGAACCCTTGTAAAAATAATAAAAAACGGAATATCGCGGCTACCCCAAAACTTGGAGCAAAAAACCAACTCGCTTGTCCTAATGGATATAATAAGAAAACAGAAACAAAAACCGAAATCGGTCCAGAAAAAGCTATCGCATTATAAGGACGAATCCCAACTAAACGAGCAATTTCAAACTGGCGTAAGCAAAATCCAATTAATGCGAATGATCCATGTAGTGCTATAAAAGCCCACAGACCACCAATTTGGAACCAACGTGTGAAATTACCTTGAGCTTCTGGTCCCCATAAAAGTAAAAGGGAATGTCCCATACTATTAGATGGTGTTGAAACTGCTGCAGTTAAGAAATTACAACCTTCTAAATATGAAGTTGCTAATCCATGTGTGTACCATGAAGTAACAAAAGTTGTTCCAGTAAACCAGCCCCCAAGTGATAAATAAGCACAAGGAAATAGAAGTAACCCTGACCAGCCTACAAAAACAAAACGATCTCTTTTTAACCAGTCATCTACAAGGTCAAATAACCCACTACGCTCTGTTTGTCCAATTGCAATAGTCATACGTTAATTACTAAGTATTAACTGCAAGGAATAATAAAGTAGATAATAGAAAAATTTTAAATAAAATGATTAATATCAGACTTACCTAATCAGCTAATTTATTTATGTTCTAAAATCCTTAAAACTTTTTTGATTGTTTTATAATGTATATATTTAAATACTATTTCTTTTTAATCAAAGATTTTATAATCGTTGTCTACTCTAAGGGATAAATTGAATAATTCAAGAAGCTCCCCAGGTAGGATTTGAACCTACGACCAATCGGTTAACAGCCGATTGCTCTACCACTGAGCTACTGAGGAATTATCTTTATTGTAACTAACGGTTTATTATACACCTACTTTACTTAATTCATACTTACTTTAAAGTAAACCAAATTAAAACTATATATTTAAGTCTTTTTATTTCAATGTATTTGCAATTTTTTTAAGGTAGGCTCTACTGTCATATTTTGGTATTTAGTTAAAGCTTCCATTTAAAATATTTAACCAAATACCAAATTATATCTATTTATGTATATAATTCGATTTTGACAATTTAGAAATAGTTTTTTATTTTTACTTACTGACAGGTTTTAACCAGTCGTAACCTTTTTCTTCCAATAAATTTGCTAGACTAGCGTCACCTGTTTTAATAATTTGCCCATCTTGCATAACATGAATGAAGTCTGGTCGTATATATTCTAATAATCTTTTATAGTGGGTAATCAGAATAACACTTTTACTTTTATTTTTCATTAGTGTATTAATTGTTTCAGAGATAGATTTCAATGCATCAATATCTAGACCTGAATCTGTCTCATCAAGTATCCCTAATTTTGAGTCTAATAAAGCAAATTGTAGAATTTCATTTCGTTTTTTCTCTCCTCCTGAAAACCCCTCATTTACATTCCTAGAAATAAAGCTTTCATCTAATTTAACCATTTTTAATTTTTCTCTTAACAATTCATAAAAAAACAAGGGGTTTACTTTTGGTAAATCCATTGATACTTGTTTTGCATTATAAATAGCTTGAAGAAATTCTTGATTATCTACTCCCGCAATCTCTACGGGGTACTGGAATGCTAAAAATAAACCTAAATGAGAACGTAAATCTGGGTCCAAGTCACAAATGTTTTGTCCTTGGAATAGAATTTCTCCTTCTGTTACCTCATAAGATGGGTGACCAGCAATTACTTTTGAAAGAGTACTCTTCCCAGAACCATTTGTCCCCATTATAGCATGTATTTCTCCCTCAAAAATACATAAATCAACTCCTTTTAAAATTTTAGTACCATCAATATTTGCATGTAAATTTTTAATTTCTAAAAGTGGGACTTTATTATTCTTGCTCATCCTACACTCCCTTCTAATTTTATACGTAATAAATGCTCAACTTCTGAAGCAAATTCAATCGGTAACTCATCAAAAACAACTTTGCAAAAACCAGTTAAGATTAATGTTACTGCATCTTCCGCATTAATACCGCGCTGCAATAAATAAAAAAGCTGTTCTTCTCCAACTTTAGAGGTGGAAGCTTCATGCTCTATTTTAGAAGTTGAGTTTTGTACTTGTATGTAAGGGAAAGTGTTTGCCTGCGCATCTGCACCAAACAAAAGGGAATCGCATTGAGAAAAATTTCTACTATTTAAAGCTTTTGTACCAATTTTAACTAATCCACGATAACTATTTTTTGAAAACCCTCCAGATATTCCTTTCGAGATTATTTGACTTTTTGTATTAGAACCAACATGGATCATTTTAGTACCTGTATCAGCTTGCTGCATATTAGTTGTTAAAGCTACTGAATAGAATTCTCCTTGGGATTTATCACCAATTAAAACACAACTAGGGTATTTCCAAGTAATAGCAGATCCTGTTTCAACTTGTGTCCAAGATATTTTCGAGTTTTCCCCAATGCATAAACCACGTTTCGTTACAAAGTTATAAATTCCGCCGATTCCATTTTTATCACCAGCATACCAATTTTGGACCGTTGAGTATTTTATTTCTGCATTTTTTAAAGCAATTAATTCTACAATAGCGGCATGTAATTGATTAGTATCATATTGTGGAGCTGTACATCCTTCAAGATAACTAACGTAACTTCCTTCTTCTGCTACGATTAGCGTACGTTCAAATTGTCCTGCTTCTTTATTATTGATACGAAAATACGTTGATAATTCTAAGGGGCATTTTAAATTTTTTGGAATATAACAAAATGACCCATCTGTAAATACAGCTGAATTTAATGCAGCAAAAAAGTTATCTCCAGAGGGTACTACAGTACCTAGAAACTGTTTTATTAAATGAGGATAAATTTTAATCGCTTCTGAGATAGGACAAAAAATAACCCCATATTTTTCTAATTCTTCCTTAAACGTTGTTGCAATTGAGATACTATCAAAAACTGCGTCAACTGCAACGTTTGATAAACGTTTTTGTTCATTTAATGATATTCCTAGTTTATCAAAAGTATCTCTTATTTCTGGGTCAACTTCATCTAAATTAGCTAAAGTCTTTTTTGTTTTTGGTGCAGAATAGTAAACGATTTTTTGGTAATCCATTTCCAAAAAATCTAATTTAGCCCAACCTGGACTTTTCATTTTTCGCCATTTTTTTAAGGCTCCTGCTCGAAAATGGAACATATAATCAGGTTCCTTATTTTTTTTTATAATATTTCTTATTATATTTTCATTCAAACCTGGTGGAAGTGTTTCAGTTTCAATATCAGTAGAGAAACCATATTTATATGGTTGGTTTACAAGTTGTTGTAATGTAGCATTTGTTTCATTCATATTTATCGCTCCAAAGATTAAATATATATTTATTTGTTATAACTTTTTTTAAATTTTAAAAAACGTTTATATAATTTTTATTGATTAAGAAGAACTAGTACTTTAGAATTACTACCAAATTTATATTATGAGGTTAAAAAAAGTCAAATTTTTTTTTGCTTAACAGTATACATTTTATTATATCAATTAATGAGATGGGCTAAGCGCTAACACTGAACCCATCTCATTAATCGATATAACCTATAACTATTCAGGGACTTTCTTCAAATAGAAATTATCTTATTTAACGTTTAATTTCAACACATCTTTGGAAAACAAATCTATTATTTTTATTATTTGTTGTAAGAACTTTTGACCTAACAAAACCTAAATCAAGGGCTTGATGTATTGTTTCAGAGTACCCGTAGTTTAATTCCAGTTTTTTTAAAAAGGTACTAATTATTTCTTTTTGTGTCCAAGATTGGGAATCTGTAATTATATCATAAGATAAATTATTAGATTTAAAAGCTAAATAATTCTGATAAGAATTTTCATATATACTAGACTTTAAATTTTTTGAAAAAATTACAGGAACCTCAATACTATTATTATTATTATGTTCTACATAAGGATATCCAAGTTTATTTATAACCTTCTTTAACACATTGGAATTTGTATATTTCGTTTTAATAGATGTGTAATGAGACATTTTATTCTATTTCCTTTGAAACGTATTTAATAAGCTAAAAGATTTGGGTATATTTACATACACTAAGGATACTAAATCTTTTAAAGAGCGTCAAGATTTTTATTGCAAAAATATCTTTATTTTTAATTAGCGAGCAGGCTCAGAAGGAATTGAACCTACATTAGAAACTTAGAAGGTTTCGGTCTTTATCCATTAGACGATGAGCCCATTAAGGTAAGCAAGTAAGAATTGGGCAGTACTGGACTTGAACCAGTGACCCTCTGCTTGTAAGGCAGACGCTCTACCACTGAGCTAACTGCCCTTAATCTTACTTTCTCAATATATATTATACAGCATGATTATCTTGACTGTATTTTTTAATACAATCTGGAATTAGCAGAATATTATTATATTGTTAAAATTAAAAACTACGAAAATAGTGTCCCAAAAAATATATTAAACAAATTAAAAATGTGAAGAAAATAATCCCTACTTAAAAGAAATATTCATATATTATTATCTAAAAAAACTATTCTTGTAAAAACAAACCCAAACTATAAAGTAAATAGGAATAATTATTAATAACTACCTAAATGAGAATTTTTAATCAAAAATTTATCATTTAGGTAGTTAGTTAAGCATTAGATAAAGTGTTTAGCTGGTGAAAGGACTTGAACCTTCAACCTACTGATTACAAATCAGTTGCTCTACCAATTGAGCTACACAAGCATTTATTTGTTAACTTTAAATAATAATTTTACACTCACAATTGAATTTATAAAAATTATTCTTTTAAACTTAAGTATCGAGGGTGAATGACGGGACTTGAACCCGCGGATGGCGGAATCACAACCCACTGCCTTAACCACTTGGCTACACCCACCTTGATACCTATAATATACTGTATAGATATACTAATGAAAAATTAAACAAATGAAAATAAAATTTTTTTTTATACCTGTGTCTCTAAACGGTTGCGAATATAAGGTATATATGACGCAACCTTCTCAAGTATTTGATCTTTTAGAATTCTTTAATCATCAGAAAGAACTTGTTATAATTCAACATAACGGGAAAATTCATAATTATTTAAATAAAAATTCTCAATATCTAAGACAAAAAGATAAAATTGAAATTATTACAATTGTTGGGGGCGGTTAAAAAGATTACCTTTTTAAAGTTACTGAAATCCTACCTCGTTCTGTATCCTTATAAATAATTTTAATGCTTATCTGATCACCAAGTTTATACTTATATAACGAAGAAATATTTGTTATTTTATTATGGTTTTGGAAAATTTCAGAAATATGCAAGAAACATTTTATTCCTAAAACATTAATAAAAATACCGAAATCTCTTATAGCGGTAATATTACCTCTATAGGTTTCTCTAAGAGATAAATTTTTATTTACTTTACTAAATATGGCTAACCTTGAACTAACATGAGCAATATGAAAATAATCTTTAACTTCAAGAAATTTAAATGGCATAAAAAGATTTTTATTCTTTGTCCTTAGATAATATTTCGGTATATTTGCATTTAGCACAAAAAACCTTAAGCCATTAAAGATCACTAGTTTTCCTTTTCCTAGAGGTTTTTCAATTTTGGCATAAATAGTCATATTTGGAAAATCAATTTGTCTTAGGCGATTCCATAAGTAAATTGATTCTAATCGTTTTAAAGAAACAATTATCCGGCTATGATCATTGGTAATATCAAGAATCAAAAATTCACTAACAAAATTGGTATTTAATAACTCGCGTGGATCTATTGTAGGGTAAATAGAGATTTCTTTTATTGGTAAAAAACAGATTTGTTCTAGCCCCAGATCAACTAAAGCATAATTAGATTCTATTCCTATTATAATACCAGCTAATATATCGTTTTTTTTTATTTGGTAGCTATACTTTGATAAAATGAGACCAAATTTATTAAAATCAAATTTTGATGTGACGGTAGTTAGCGGCATAATTTTTTTTTATATTTGTTTGGTAATAAGAATTGATATATACAAAATTTATTCTTGGAATTTTATATCATAATGTTTTTCTAAGTAAAATATGATAGGATTAATGAGTTCTGATACTTCATCACTGGATAGTGTTCGAATTTTAGATTGGAATTGTAATTTAAAACTTAAACTACAATAGCCATTTTTTATAGGCTCCTTAGAGTAATAATCAAATAAACTTACAGATTTCAGTAACGGTTGCCCAAATTTAGAAATTATTTGTTCAATTTCCTTAGAAAATATAGATTTTTTTACGATAAAACTTAAATCGACATTAGAAATAGGGTAGGACGAATATGGCAAGTAATTAATCAAAGTTTTACTCTGTGAAAAACGGTTTAATACTTCTATATCCATTTCAAATAAGTAAATTTGTTTACTTATATTATTCTTCAAAGCTAAAGTTGGGTGTATTTGCCCGAAAACACCTAATTTTTTGTTCCCTATAAATAATTCAGTGGTAAGATTAGGGTGAAATTTTGCTGCATAATTATTTACTGGATTCCAATAAATTGCGACTGGGATATTTAATTTTTTGAGAAAATTTTCAAGAAGACCTTTGGCTTCGAACCAATTTATAGTTGAATTTTCGCTACCCCAATTTGAATGAAAGTTTTTACCTCCGAAAACGCCACTAATAACTTCTACTTCTTTTTTGTCTCCATCAACTAAATGCTGATAAACTCTCCCTAATTCAAAAGTCTCAAAACTTTTCCCAATATTTTTTTGATTAAACTGTATTTTTTCTATCAAACCATCTAATAACGTTAACCTTAAAGTAGACGATTCATTAAACAATGGGTTTTTTAATCTTATTTGATCCTCGGAATTTTTTTTCATTAATATAGAATGAATACTTTCGTTAAAACCTAAGTTTATAAAGTATTTCCTGAATTGTCTTTTAAGTTTTTCAATTTTGGTCAAATAACCTATTTCGTTATTACTTAAATTTAAAGGCGCAAATTTATTAAACCCAATAGTTCTTACAACTTCCTCTATAACATCTACTTCTCTCTCAATATCAAGTCTTCTCGTTAAGGGAATAAATAAATAGCAATTTTTATCGGTTTCAAAACGAACTTTAAAATTAAGCAATTTTAAATTTGTTATTATTTGGAAATTACTCAACTCAGTATTTGTATTATAAGGCCCTGTTAATCTCTTTAGATTTTCATAAACGATTTTTATTTTTTTTTCAGATTGTTTTACATATCTAGAAAATAAAGAAGAATTATTTTTTAAACTTAAAAAAAGGTTTTTATTAGTACTCATATTTTCAAACTTTATATTCTGGGTCCAAAAGATATGCATTAACCTTAAATGGGCTTGTTCAATTAAATTTAAATCCGTTTGTTTCTCAAGCTTTATTGAATAATCAGTTCGTAGACCTAGAATCTTTGATGATTTTTTTATTTTCTTTGAATCATATAAACCATATTGAAGGATTACATATGAAGTGTCTATGTTTACAAGAGTCTGATAATTTTGGATTAAACCTGCTATAGAAATGATTCTATTATTAATATTTAAAACTAAAATATCTTTAGTTAATTCTATTATTTTTGATTCTTCTATCGGAAATAAAGACTTTTTTGGGGCGTAATTAGGAACAAAAACGATCTCTGAAGTTGCTGTAAGTTGCTCTAAAGTCTCGAGGTCATAAGCAAAAAAAACTTGTCCCGTTTCTAATAGTATATAATTTATAGTATCTATAATATTATTAACGGGTTTAAAACCCATTAATAATAATCGTTTTTTTATCCAATAAGGAGATTCTTTTATTCTAAGCTTTTGACTTTTTATATTAAATAAACTTATACAGTCATCAGAGTGTGATAGATTCTCGCTTGTTAAATTTTTTAGAACTTTGCTAAAAGATTTTTTTTGCAAATAACGTTCCCAGATAGAGTATTCCCATTTTAATATTTTATAGTGTTTAAAACATTCAAAATTTTTACTTTTTACCAGGGATCTATAATTAATACTTTGACTATAAAATTTTTGTGTTAAATTTAGCGTTTTTTTATAGGAATTTAATAAAATCAAAGGTTTTATACTGTTAGGTGTTTGCAAAAATAAACTACAATGAAAAAGAGCAATTATTTCAGTTATTAACCCTCTCATATTTGAAACATCGGCCCTATTTGCCGTAAAACTAATGTCTAAAATAAAGTCGTTACCTTTAAAATTTTTTTTCTTATCTATACTTTCAATTTCAAAACCTGCAAGAGTTAATCTATTGACTAAATCAATTAAAGTTAAATTTTGTAGTCCTATTAGCTCCTGTACCCATTTTAAAGAAATATACATAAAATTTTATAGTAATGAAAAAATAGATAGCTACATATATGTGATAATCTTAGCCTAATTATATTTTAAAATTGAATTGGCCAAAGAGATGATTTTTTTAAGCCCTAGTAAATGTCAAATTATTCTCATCTGAATATCTTTCCATAAACCTCATAAAACGATCCCATGCTTCAGCATTTTTCATAATATAAAGTGCTTGGAGTGTTTTTGGTTTTCCTTCAATAAACTTAGCATTAAGATCTTTTGTACTTAATGTCCCTTCCTTATCGATTAAAAACATTCCTGTTATTTCACTTTCTGGGTTAACTACTGTGTAAAATAGACTAGCATCTTCAAAAATAAAAGTTGCTGTACCTGTAGTTCCATCTGTTGACCTTGTTATATTAATAGTAGGTATAGTAGTTTCTTCAACCCCTTTAATAAATTGTATTATAGCTTTCATAATGCTCCTAATTAAATTATTACTATTATTCTAATATTTTTATAAATAATAGAGAACTATATATGATTAAAAAAAAAAAAACAACCCAAAAAAAAAAGAAGTATTTAAAATTTGACTTTTTTATGAAGTTAAACTATAAGATGATCGTATTAACTCAAAATACTAATACCAATACTAGTAGTAACAATTATTATTGTTACTAAAAAAGATAATAATAAATTATTATATATATAACCTATGCGAAAAAAAACAATCCAAGTAATTTTAACTAAAGATGTTCAGAAATTAGGGAAACAAGGTACTCTTATTAAAGCTAAACCAGGCTATATTAGAAATTACTTAATCCCTTTAAAACTTGGTAAAATAGCTACAACTAGTTTAATTAGCCAATTTGAATTACAACAGAAAGACTCAGAAGCAAAACAAATACAATTTAGTAAAAAGTGTATTATTAATAAAGAATTATTAGAAAATTCTGGTAAATTTACAATTAAGAAAAAAATATCAGAGAATGGCATTTTTTATGGTAAAATTACAAAAAAACATATATTAGATTTAATAATAGAGAACGTAGATTTAACTATAGATTTAAATAAAAACCAATTAGAGCTACCGGAAATGAAAGAATTAGGTGAATATACTATTGAAATTATTTTAACAACAGATGTTATAGCTAAAATTAATATCGAAATATTACCAGAATAGAATATTGTGGAAAAGCGGGACTTAGAATTATCTGATTCAGAAACAATACTCCCTTACAATCTATTAGCTGAGAAATTAGTTCTAGGAAGTATTTTAACAATATCTGAAGCTATTCTATTGGTTAGTGAAAAATTACCCATTGAAGCTTTTTATTTAAAGACTCACCAAATTATTTATAAGGCTTTATTAATACTTTATGCCGAAGGTAAAACAATTGATTATATAAATTTAATTACATGGATCCAAGATAATGGTTTTTTAACAAAAATTGGGGGAGCACATGTAATTATAGATCTTTTAAATCAAATGCATACCTTAAGTAATCTAGAAGAATATATAGCCTTAATTTATGAAAAATACTTAAGAAGATCATTAATAGAACTTGGAGAGGAAATAATTGAAAGTGGTTATTTAACTGAAATACCATTAGAAACAATTTTTACAAAAATTGAGCAAAACTTTTTTCTCATATCTGAGACTAAATCGAAAAAGCATATGATTAGTGTCCAAGAAGGATTACAACAAGTTTTAAAAGAAATTGAAGAAGGTTTAAGGATACCAAGATTACCTGGATTAAAAACAACGTTTCTAGAGTTTGATATAATAACTCAAGGGTTCCAAAATTCTGATCTTATTATCATTGCTGGACGTCCTTCAATGGGAAAAACTGCTTTTGCTTTTAATTTAGCAAAAAATATTGCCCAAAACCATAAGACAGGAGTAGTTTTTTTTAGTCTAGAGATGACTCGTGAACAATTACTGTATAGATTATTAGCCTCTGAAGTTGGAATAACAAACACAAGATTAAGAGCATCAAGGATTAAAGAAACTGAATGGATTAAAATAAATAATAAAATCCAGGATTTATCACAACTAAGACTTTTTATTGACGATACTCCAGATCTATCCGTAGGTGAAATAAAATTAAAAGTAAAAACAATTAATCTTGAATCTTCAACTCAAATAAATTTGGTAGTCATTGATTATTTACAATTATTAGAAGGTGTAAAACAAGATGCGAATAGAGTCCAAGAACTTTCTAAAATTACACGAGCATTAAAAAAATTAGCGCGTGATTTAAATATCCCAGTTATTGTTTTATCTCAATTAAGTAGAAATGTAGAGAGTCGGGTAAATAAAAGACCAATCTTGGCAGATTTAAGGGAAAGCGGTTGTATTAATTTTTCAGTTAAAAAACCTACTAGGCACATAAAAAAAATAAAAGATAATTCTATTTTTTGTTGGACGGGTAATTGTATCTCTAAGCAAAAAATTTCCGATATTAAATTTACGGGGCAAAAACCCGTGTATAGATTAGAAACTAATTTAGGGTGGTCTTTACTAATAAGTAGTAACCATAAAATCTTAACAAATAAGGGTTGGAAAAAAATTGACCAGTTAGCCTTAGATAATTTTATTAGTGCAAAATTATTGCTTGGATTTAGATCTTTAAATAATTTAAGTAAGTATTACGTTACATGGGAGAAAGTAACTAGTATAAAATACCATAGGTTAGCCCCTGTTTATGATTTACATATTTCAAATTACTCAAACTATTTAACTAACCACTTAATTATTCATAATTCTATCGAACAAGATGCAGATGTTGTTATTATGCTATATCGTGATGAGTATTATAATAAAGATACCTTAGAAAAAAATTTGGTTGAACTAATTATAGCGAAACATAGAAATGGTCCAGTTGGATCAACAAAATTAACTTTTGACCCAAAATACCTTAGGTTTTTTAATATTTAATAACATATTCTAATCTTTGAAAATTAGGTTTTTAGCTTTTATATTATCTACTAATAAAAAAATATAGAATAAATTTTTTTATACCTACTAATTAGCTAAAAGTCAATTTGACCTATAAGATAGAATTGGTTTACTATATATTTTAATACTTTTGTATTTGGTTTGGTATCTAAAGCGTCCTTAGTTCAGTTGGTAGAACATAGGTCTCCAAAACCTAGTGTCGAGGGTTCAAATCCTTCAGGGCGCGTATCGTATAAAAATAAATAAGAGAACTTGGCTTATAATAAAAATTAAAAACTAGAAATCTTATAATAAATTTTTAATTTTAAAATTATTAAATTCAAAAAAAAAATATATATATGGCAAAAAAAGTAACTAGCATAATAAAACTTGCTTTATCTGCAGGTAAAGCTGTTCCTGCACCTCCAGTAGGTCCAGCTCTTAGTCAACATGGAGTTAATATCTCGGCTTTTTGTAAAGAATATAATGCAAAAACAGCTGACCAAATTGGTTTAATCATCCCAGTAGAAATATCAGTATATGAAGATAGATCTTACACCTTTATATTAAAAACTCCACCAGCTTCAGTTTTATTAGTTAAAGCCACTAATATAAAAAAAGGTGCGTCAGAACCAAATAGACAAGTAGTAGGATCGATCACAACAGATGAGATAAGAAAAATAGCTGAAATCAAATTACCAGATTTAAATACAAAAAATTTAGATAGTGCTATTAAAATTATTGCAGGGACTGCAAAAAATATGGGAATCACAATAACTGATTAACATTTAACAAATTTTAAATAACGGGTCCAAAAAAAGAATGAGGAAATTAAATAAGCGAACGAAGGAGAATAGACAAAAAGTAGAAAAACGCTTATATAGTCAAAATGATGCAATTCGTATTTTAAAAGAAACTGCAAATGCCAAATTTATAGAATCGGTTGAGGCACATATTTCTTTATCAATTGATCCAAAATATAGTGACCAACAATTACGAAGTACCCTAATTTTACCTAAAGGAACTGGTAATACGAAACGTATTGCAGTATTAATGCCTTTAGAAAGTATTACACCAGAGTATAAAGAATTAGCCGATATAATTGGTTCTGATGACTTAATAGAAACAATTACTAAAGGTGATATAAATTTCGATATACTAATTGCTACACCTGATATGATGCCAAAATTAGCTAAATTAGGTAGAATATTAGGTCCAAAAGGATTAATGCCATCACCAAAAGCTGGCACAGTAACAACTGATGTAAAATTAACTTTAGAAGAATTTAAAAAGGGTAAATTAGAATATAGAGCAGATAAAACAGGTATTGTTCATTTATTGATTGGGAAAAGTAATTTTGCTGATTCTGATTTATTAGAAAACCTATTTGCTGTCTATACTTCAATTGAAAATAATAAACCTCCTGGAGTAAAGGGACGTTATTTTAAAACTTTTCATATTTGCAGTACCATGGGACCTTCAATCGAAATTGATATTGCTGCTTTAAAACCTTAAATTAATTAAACTGATAATTATCTTTTGACAAACGAATTAAAAAATATAAAATAAAAATATGACTGAAAAAATTTCGACTTTAATCGATGAACTAAAAACATTAACTTTATTAGAAGCAGCAGAACTAGTTAAAGCTATAGAGGAAACATTTGATGTCGATGCATCTGCTGGTGGTGGAGTTATGATGATGAGCCAAGGTGGATCAACTTCGGATAATGGTGAAGCAGCGGAAGAAAAAACAGAATTTGATGTAAGTTTAGACGAAGTGCCTAAAGACAAAAAAATACCTATCTTAAAAATAGTTCGCTCTCTTACAGAACTAGGATTAAAAGAAGCTAAAGAACTAGTTGAGAACACACCAAAAGTTATAAAAGAAGGATTAACAAAAGCTGATGCTGAAGAAACTAAAAAGACGCTTGAAGATGCTGGTGCAGTTGTAACTCTGAAATAAATTTTTAATTACTCCTTTAGTAAATCTAAAGATCAGTCATGTTTTTCTACATTTTGTAGAAAAACATGACTGATCTTTAGATTTACTAAAGGAGTAATTAAAAATTTATTTCAGAGTTACTTTTCAATTTTTTAGAATATCTCTTCTTCTGCATGAGATTCTAATTCACAATCTGATTGAGGATAAGCTACACAAGTTAATATGAAGCCTTTTTCAAGGTGCTCCTCCTCTAAAAAAGCTTGCTCTGATTGCTCTACAGTCCCTGCTGTTAATTTCCCTGTACATGAAGAACAAGCACCAGCACGGCAAGAATATGGAAGATTTAAGTCTTGCTCTTCAGCTGCTTCCAAAATAGTTTGGTCTTCAGGACAGTCAATAACTTTATCAATATCTAAATCTGCGTTTACAATGTGTATATTAAATCCCATATAACTAAATTTGGTTTAAAAATAATAAATATTACAAGCAAAATTTATTTTAATCTAAATAATAACGTAATATATAGTACAAGTAGTTAGATAATTTGTCAACGTTATAATCCTTATATACAAATTTCATAGTAAGAAAGTCAAAAACATGTTCACTTAATAGGAGCTTATAACAAATGGCATTACCATGGTACCGTGTTCATACTGTAGTTCTTAACGACCCAGGCCGATTAATTGCAGTTCATTTAATGCATACAGGATTAGTTGCAGGATGGGCTGGTTCAATGGCATTATACGAATTATCTATATTTGATTTCTCAGATCCCATTTTAAACCCAATGTGGCGTCAAGGTATGTTTGTTATGCCTTTTATGACTAGATTAGGTGTTTCTGACTCATGGACAGGGTGGGATATTGCCGGAGAAAGATCTGAACCAATTGTAAGTTTATGGTGTTACGAAGGAGTAGCTTATAGCCATATTATATTATCAGGTTTATGTTTCCTAGCTGCTGTTTGGCATTGGGTTTATTGGGATCTTGAATTATTCCGTGACCCAAGAACAGGTGAGCCTTCTTTAGATTTACCTAAAATTTTTGGTATACATTTATTCTTATCTGGTTTATTATGTTTTGGTTTTGGTGCATTCCATGTAACTGGATTTTTTGGTCCTGGTATTTGGGTTTCCGATGCTTATGGATTAACAGGTCAAGTTCAACCAGTAGCACCTTCATGGGGAGCTTCAGGTTTTAATCCTTTCAATCCTGGTGGAATTGCCTCACATCATATGGCGGCAGGAAGCTTTGGGGTCTTAGCAGGTGGTTTTCATTTAACTTTACGACCTCCTCAACGTTTATACCGTGCATTACGAATGGGTAATATCGAAACAGTATTATCTAGTAGTATTGCAGCTGTCTTTTTTGCAGCTTTTATTACTTCAGGAACTATGTGGTATGGTTCTGCAACAACTCCAATTGAATTATTTGGACCAACAAGATATCAATGGGATAGTGGATATTTCCAACAAGAAATTGAACGTCGTGTTGAAGTTTCATTAAATGAGGGTTTATCTGAAAGTGAAGCTTGGTCAAGTCTTCCTGATAAATTAGCTTTTTATGACTATATTGGTAATAACCCAGCGAAAGGTGGTTTATTTAGATCTGGTCCTATGAATAAAGGTGATGGAATTGCAGAAGCTTGGTTAGGGCATCCAATTTTTAGAGACCGTGAAGGTCGAGAATTAGCTGTACGTCGTATGCCAGCTTTCTTTGAAACTTTCCCTGTAATTTTAATTGATAAAGATGGAATTATTCGTGCAGATATACCATTTAGACGTGCTGAATCTAAATATAGTATAGAACAAGTTGGTGTTAATGTTAGTTTCTATGGTGGAAAATTAAATGGACAATCATTTAAAGATGCACCAACAGTGAAAAAATTTGCTCGTAAAGCTCAACTTGGTGAAGTTTTTGAGTTTGACAGAACAAGTTTAGAATCTGATGGAGTATTTAGAAGTAGCCCACGTGGTTGGTACACTTTTGGTCATTTAAACTTAGCATTATTATTCTTCTTAGGTCATTTATGGCATGGTTCACGTACTATCTTCCGTGATGTGTTTACTGGTATTGGTTCAGAAGTTACGGAACAAGTAGAATTTGGTGCATTCCAAAAATTAGGTGATGAAACAACTCGTAAACAGGGTGTAGTATAATTTATTTTTTTAATTAATTAAAAGGAAAAAATATGGGCATAGACTTTTCACAACTTTCACAACCAGCATTAGTGTATGCAACTTTATTGATAGGAACACTAATGGTTCTCTTTTTTGCTGTTTTCTTCCGTGATCCACCTAAAATACTTAAAGAATAATTGTTTATGGTTTATCTTTTCTATTTCTATAATTTTATAGAAATAGAAAAGATAAACCATAAAATTAATTTATAAGTATTAATCTTCATGCTCCTCAAAGGGATCTCTCAAAAATTTTGACCCCGGCCCAAAAGCCGTATAAGTTGAATACGCAGTTATCCCGATTAATAAACTAGATACAAAAATTATTAAAATTGTAGATGTTTCCATAGTTTTTATTTTATTTATAATTATTAAATTACTATACTGACAAGAAATTGTTATTAATTAACTTAAACTTTATTACATTATGGCTTTCAAAACAAAATTAGGTGATATTTTAAGACCTTTAAATTCTGAATATGGTAAAGTAGCACCAGGTTGGGCTACAACATTACTTATGGGTATAGCTATGCTATTATTTTTAGTTTTTTTATTAATTATTTTACAAATCTATAATTCATCATTAATTTTAAATGATGTGGATGTAGATTGGCAAAGTTTAGGGAATTAACTTAAATCAGAGGGAATGCTTACTTTATTACATTTTATTTTAAAAATAAAATGTAATAAAGTAAGCATTCCTTATGATTTAAGGTATTAAGATAATGGTTGTAATTTAGTTTTTTTTGGTAACCCAGTATAACTACTTACAAATTTTTCAAAATCTTTCCCATCAATTGTCTCGATTTGTGTTAATAATGTTGCTAATTGGTCTAGTAATAAACGGTTTCTTTCTAATATAGTACAAGCTTTATCAAACCCATCTTCAACAATTTCAATAATTTGCATATCAATTTGATCCGCAACATCAAGGAAACAATCCGGTCTTGTTTGTAAACGTCGACCAAAGAAAATTGAAGGTTGTGGTAGATCCATAGCCATTGGTGTTAAACTAGACATACCAAATCTTGTAACCATTTGTCTAGCTAAAGAATTTACTTTAAAAAAATCATTACTAGCACCACTTGTTATTTCCATTTTTCCAAAAATAACTTTTTCTGCTGCTCTGCCACCAAGGGTACCTATTAATCTAGAAGATAATTGGCCTCTAGTTAAAAGAGGTTGCTCATCCGGTGTAAACCAAGTTAATCCTTGAGCACGCCCACGAGGAATTAAAGTTACTTTTTGAACATCATCATGATTTTTTAATAAGGTACCAGCTAACGCGTGCCCAACCTCATGGTAAGCAACTAACCTTTTATTTCTAGAATCATTTAAAAGAACCCCCTCTAGACCGGCAATAATTCTTTCAATAGCTGTATATATTTGTTTAATTGATATTGTTTCTAGGTTAGCGCGGGCTGTTAAAATCGCTGCCTCGTTAAGTATATTAGCTAAATCGGCACCTGAAAACCCAGCAGTTCTTTGTGCAATAAATTTAAGAGATGTTTTAGAGTCTATATTTTTATTTCGACTATGAACCTTCAAAATCTCTATACGCCCATATATATCTGGTAAGTTAACTGTTATTTGTCGGTCAAAACGTCCAGGACGTAATAAAGCAGAATCTAAAACATCTGCTCTGTTTGTAGCTGCAATAACAATTATACCACTTGTGGGCTTAAACCCATCCATCTCGGTTAAAATTTGATTTAATGTTTGTTCTCTCTCATCATTAGTTCCTCCAACACCTGTTCCCCTTTGTCTACCGATTGCATCAATCTCATCAATAAATAAAATACATGGAGAATTTCGCTCTGCTGTCTCAAATAAATCACGAACACGGGAAGCACCTATCCCAACGAACATTTCAACAAATTCTGATCCAGAAATACTAATAAATGGTACACCTGCTTCACCTGCAATTGCTTTTGCTAATAAAGTTTTACCTGTTCCAGGAGGCCCAACTATGATAACTCCTTTTGGAGGATTAGCACCAACGGCTGTAAATAATTGTGGCATTTTCAGAAAGGAAACAAATTCTTCAAATTCTTGTTTAGCTTCATCAATACCAGCAACATCACTAAAGGAAACCCCAGTATTCGCATCCAATTGAATTTTTGCACGAGCTTTACGTAAGTTACCAAAGAAGTCATAATTACTACCTTCAGAAAAAAATAGTTGGAAGACAACTAAAAGTAAAACTGGAACTAAAAGAGCACTTAGAATAGACCATGCTGATTCAAAAGTTACAGCTGGGTGAGCTGTAAAATCTATTTGAAATTCTCTTAATTTTAAAATTAAAGATGAATTACGAATAGGTACTTTTACACCGATATGCTGTAATTTATCCCCTAAAGATCCAAAAGCATCAAATACTACAATTTCAGCATTTTCATATAAATCTACTTTTTTTATATCACCATTTTCTAAATAACTTAAAAATTTATCAAAAGAAATCATTTGACTTGGGTGACTCTCTTTAAAATTAATTAAATTACTACCTAATTCTAAAAAGTTGTCCCACTTAAAATAAACAAAACCTGAAATAACTGCTAACCCAACTAAAAGTATATAAAAAATCTTTGGGGTTTCATTTTTCATAAATGCCTCTCCTTAGCACACGTTAATAATATTATATTATTAACATATATCATATTAAAAAACAACTAAATAAAAATTTTATGTAAACTTAATCAAAAACAAAATATAATTTCATTTATAACTATTAATTAAATTATTTTTAAATGATTAAAATACTATGGTAGAAAAAGGTGCAAAAGTTCGTATTTTAAGAAAAGAATCATATTGGTATAATGATGTTGGAACTGTTGTAATAGTAGAAAAAGTAGCTTCAAATTATCCCGTCCTAGTTAGATTTGTAAAAGTCAATTATAGTGGTACAAATACATCGAATTTTAAACAAGAAGAATTAATAGCAGCATAGTAGTTAAACTTAAACTTAAACTTATAAGTTTAAGTTTAAGTTTAAGTTTAACTACTATGCTGCTATTTGTAACTATATAATTCAGTCGAGACACCTGGTGAAAGATCTAATACTAATAAAGTATTAACGATTTCTTTCGAATCCGATTGAATGTCAATAATCTTTTTATATCGACGGATTTCAAACTGTTCTCGAGAGTCCTTATTTACATGTGGTGATCTTAAAACACAATATGATCTTTTTTTTGTAGGGAATGATATAGGGCCCGCTACATTTAAAATCGATTTTTCATTTGCTAAAGCTTCTAATATTTTTTTGCAGCATTCATTTAAGACTAAATGATTAAAAGACTGTAAAATAATGCGTATTTTTTCTTTTGACATAAAAATATAACTTATTGAATAATTTTTGAAACAACACCAGCACCAATAGTTCGACCACCTTCACGAATAGCAAATCGCATCCCTTCTTCAATTGCGATTAAAGAAATTAATTTTGCTGTCATTTTAACACGGTCACCTGGCATAACCATTAATGTTTTTTCACCTTCATCAGTAATAAAACTTATAATTTCACCTGTAACATCTGTTGTTCGTACATAGAATTGAGGTCTATATCCTGGGAAAAACGGAGTATGGCGACCACCTTCTTCTTTTGTTAAAATATAAAGTTCAGATTCAAAAGTATTATGTGGTGTAATTGTTCCAGGTTTTGATAAAACCATTCCACGTTCTATCTCATCTTTTTGTAATCCACGTAATAAAATACCTACATTATCTCCTGCTACACCTTCATCTAAAGTTTTTTGGAACATTTCAACACCAGTTACTGTTGTTGATTTAGTATCGCCTAAACCAACCAGATCTACTGTTTCACCTACTTTCACAATACCACGGTCAATTTTACCGGTAGCAACGGTTCCTCGTCCAGTAATTGAAAAAACATCTTCAATCGCCATTAAGAATGGTTTATCAACATCACGGATTGGTGTTGGGATATAACTATCAACCGAATCCATTAGACTATAAATTTTATCAACCCATTTATTATCACCTTTTTTTAAAGCAGGATCATTGTTAATGGCATCAAGAGCTTGTAAAGCGGACCCAGTAAGTATTGGTATATCATCACCAGGAAAATCGTAATTAGATAGTAACTCTCTAACTTCTAGTTCCACTAATTCTACTAGTTCAAGATCATCCACTTGGTCTTCTTTATTTAAGAATACTACGATATGCGGTACCCCAACTTGCTTAGATAATAAAATATGCTCACGTGTTTGAGGCATAGGACCATCAGCTGCCGAAACCACTAAAATTGCTCCATCCATTTGTGCAGCACCAGTAATCATATTTTTAACATAATCTGCATGTCCTGGACAATCAACATGGGCATAATGACGACTTTGTGTTTCATACTCTACATGTGCTGTGTTTATTGTAATCCCACGTGCACGTTCTTCAGGTGCTGCATCAATATCTTCATATTTTTTTGCATTAGTAACATCCCCTGTAAGTGATAGAACAGCTGTAATAGCAGCAGTTAATGTAGTTTTACCATGATCTACATGTCCAATTGTTCCAATATTGATATGTGGTTTCGTACGGTCGTATTTTTCGCGAGCCATAATATATAGTCCTTGTATTATTTTATATTTTTTACTTTTGGCGTTTAATTAAATATGATTTAATTAATAAAAATGCTTAAGAACGGAAATGGGCAAAAGCTTTATTTGATCTTGCCATTCGATGAGTTTCATCTTTTTTACGGATTGCATTACCGGAACCCTTAGAAGCATCGATAATTTCATTTGCTAATTTGATTGCTATTGTTTTTCCAGAGCGAGCTCGAGCAAATTGAATAATCCAGCATAAGCCTAAATTAATACCTCGAAATTTTTTTACTTCAATAGGTACTTGGTAAGTTGAACCTCCAACACGCTTAGCTTTTATTTTAACTGCAGGACTTACATTTTTTACAGCTTTTTCAAAAATCTTTAAAGGCTGGTTGTTTGTTCTTTCTTTTATAATATCAAATGCTTCATAAATTATTTTTTGTGCTACAGTTTTTTTCCCACTTTTTAGAATTTTTGATATCATTAAATTTACTAAAAAACTATCATAAACTGAGTCAGCTATGGGAAATTGTCTTTTTTTATTTGTACGACGTGACATAATTTATTTTATTAATCTTTTTATTTTATTTTACTGGTTTTTTCATCCCATATTTTGAACGACCCTGACGTCGATCTTTTACCCCAATTGTATCAAGAGTTCCTCTAATGATATGATAACGTACGCCTGGTAAATCCTTTACCCTTCCGCCACGAAGTAAAACTACAGAATGTTCTTGCAAGTTGTGACCAATCCCAGGAATATAAGCTGTAACTTCAAATCCAGAAGTTAACCTTACTCGAGCTACTTTTCGTATCGCTGAGTTTGGTTTTTTTGGTGTAATTGTATGAACCCTTGTGCATACACCCCGACGCTGAGGACAACTTCTTAATGCAGGTGATTTTGTTCGGGGTTGGATTTTTTTACGTCGTACTCGAATAAGTTGTTGTATAGTTGGCATATATTTAAATTTTAATTAATTAATTTATAGGTTTTAGCTAACCACATTTTCAATCTTGTATTTTTTTAAGAACCTTTCAACACGACCTTCGGTATCGATTATTCTTTGTGAACCTGTGTAAAAAGGATGATTACCTGACCAGATATCAACATGTAATTCAGGTTTTGTTGAACCTACAATCATGATTAATTGACCATCATAATAGACTTTTGTATCATTAAACCATTTTGGATGTATATTCTTTTTAGGCATATAAATAATGTTTATAATAAGTATATAGTAAAGTATTGTTTTGAATTAACGTTTTGAATACTGAGAAGCTTTTCTAGCTTTTTTTAAACCATATTTACGACGTTCTTTAATTCGCGCGTCACGTTTTAAAAAACCTTCAAATTTTAAAATAGGTCTAAAATTAATTTTATCTACTTTACAAAGAGCTCTTGAAATCCCTAATCTTATTGAATCAGCTTGACCAGTTAACCCACCACCTTTAACATTCGCAATAATTTTATACTTTTTATCTAATTTAACTTTTTTTAAAGGTAAGCTTATTTGATTTAAGTAAGTAAAATTTTGTTGAAAGTATTGTTCTGCTTTGTGACCATTTACTTCACATGTTACTTGAGAATTTGAATCTGTAAAAGGTACTAAATAAACGATTGCTGTAGATTCTTTTTTTCTACCAATCCCATAAATATAAGGATTAGTTTGATTTTTACTTGTCATAGACTTTAATTATTATAATTCTATTTTTTGAGGTTTTTGAGACATATGAGGATGCTCTTGACCTTTGTATACTTTTAATTTTGTAAATAGTTTTCGACCTAAACGATTTTTTGGAAGCATCCCTTTAATAGCTTTTTCAAGAATACGTTCTGGTATACGACTTTGTAAATCTTCAAAACTTTCAACTGTTTTTCCACCAGGTCTACCGGAATGACGAAAATATAATTTTTGTACTCTTTTCTTACCACTTACATTTATTTCACTTGCATTTACTATTATAATATAATCACCAACATCTTGGGAAGGTGTAAAAATAGTTTTATTTTTACCTCGTAGTAAATTAGACACTTCTGTAGCTAATCGACCTAAACATTTATCTTTTGCATCAATTATATACCATTGTTGTTTTAAATCAAGTTTCGACGGAATAAAAGTATCTTTCATAATAATATTAAATTCTATAATAAAGTTGAATGCGGATAAAAATTCCAATAGTATAAACTATTAACCATTAGGTGGTTCATAAAAAAGCGTTAATTTATTCTTTATTTCTTCTACTGATTTTGGGCCCAGACCTTCTATAGTTATTAAGTTAGGAGAAGGGTATTCCATTAAATCCCAAGTAAAATTAATATTAACCTTATTCAAAGCTTTAATTATTCGGTTTGATAAACCTAAGCCTTTTAAAGATCCACTTTCCATATCAGTTACACGTTTTAGTAATCTTTCTTCTGGTGTACTTTTTTTAATAAGATTAGTTTTCTCTTTTTCTTGCTTTTCGCTGTTTCCTATAATCTCAATTTTTTCTTTTTCGGACTTGATTTCTGTTTCTATAACTTCAATTGTTTCCTTCTTTAGTTTTCCTTCTGTTTTTTTTATTGTTTTATCAATCTCTAGTGGTGCATTTGTAGAAACCCTATCCTTTTCAATAGGTTTTTCTTTTTCTATTTCCTTATAATCAAAACAAGGAAACTCCATATTAGTAATTGTTGATAACATATAACCTATCATATTCCGAGCTTGTATCAATGCCTGATGCGGCAATAAAGTACCATTAGTAAAAATTTCTAGGTGAAGTTCCTCGTTTGTATTTTCAACATCCTGCGGTAATGGTTTAATATAAGAATTAACCTTTACTACTGGTGCAAAATTAGAGTCGATTGGGATAAAATCCATAGCCCCCTCTAATTTTTGGTTTTTAGCTAGAATATAAGATTTCCCATATTCTATTTTTATTGCTAATTCAATTACTGATTCATCAGAGATTGTTAATAAATGAGTACTAGGGTTTAAAACTTTAATACCATGAGGCAAAGTCAGAGCTCCTGCAGTTATTATAGCTGGCCCTTGTGCTTTTAACAGTCCATAACAAGCTTGACCGGTGTTATTCTGATCATATATAATAATTTCTTTTAAATTTAATATGATCTCAAGAAGATCTTCACGAACCCCTTCTAAGGGGGTGAATTCATTATTTACACCAGCAACTCGAACACCAGTAATCCGAAAACCATATAAATTTGAAAGTAAAGCACGTCTTAACATATTACCAATTGTAGTCCCCTCACTTTGTTCTAATGAAGTAAAAACAAAATGTCCATAAAATTCATTAGGGTTTAATAAATCTAAGTCTACACACTTACATTTACTATTTATCTTCATTCTTTATCTCCTTTTGGTTAATATCCCTGTATTTTAGTTGTATAGAACTATAACATATATGTTATAGTTCCTTTTATAAAACTGAATTATTTCATTATTTTTAGAAAAAAATTAAGCTAATTCATTTTAAACTCTTCTACGTTTAGGAGGGCGACAACCATTATAAGGTATAAACGTTACATCTTTTATAGAAACAATTCTTATGCCTTTTTGATACACTGCTCTAATAGCAGGTTCTCTACCAGGCCCAGAACCTTTGATCACAACTTCTAATCTCTTAAGTCCATATGCCTCTTTAGCTATTAATGCAGCTTTTTCGGCAGCTTTTTGCGAAGCAAATGGCGTCCCTTTTCGAGATCCTTTAAAATCGACAGTCCCTGATGAGGCCCATGATAATGTGTTTCCATTTAAATCACTTATCGTTACAATTGTATTATTAAAAGTAGCGTGTACATGCATAGTTCCAGTAACAATAGTGCGCTTCATTTTTTTTTTCATTTCTTACATTCTCCAACCTGTGGTTAAATTTTCTAAATATTGTTTACTTATTTTTTCCTGCCACCGTTTTTTTTCCTCCTCTTCTAGTTCTACCATTAGTTCTTGTTCGCTGGCCTCGAACGGGTAATCCTGCACGGTGTCGACGACCTTTAATCGAACCATTTTCCATTAACCTTTTTATATTTAAATTTGTTAAACGAAATAGATCGGCTTCAAGTTGGTAATTTTTTTCTAAAACTTTTCTCAGATTACTAATATCTTCATCAGACAAATCTTTTGTTCTTACCCCTGCTTCATCAGCATCTTTTAATCCTGCTGTATCTAAAATTTCTTGCGCTCTAGATAAACCAATACCATAGATGCCAGTTAAAGCATATTTAATTTTTTTATTGTTTGCCAGATCTATTCCAAGAAATCGAACCATATTTTATCTCCATTTTCTTTTTTAATTTAACCTTGTCGTTGCTTATGTTTAAGATTAGTACAAATTACTTGAACTCGACCATGACGACGTATAATTCTACATTTTTCACACATCTTTTTTACTGACGCTCTAACTTTCATATTTTTTTTTAATTATATAATTTTTTTAATTTAACTTATTTTAAATTATTGGATTACTGCAAAAATTTAAAACATAGTTTCAGCGTTTAATAAATTCCTAACTTTTCTAAAAGTATCTACTAAAACATTAACCAAAATAAGTTGAGAAGTTAATCCAAACCCACGTAAATTTAAATTACTTACTGGTAATAAATACTCTAAACCATTAAGTAGAATAAGAACACCAATAAGAAAAACCGCATTTAAAATTGTTAATCGTTTAATTGTTATTGATAAATAACTTTGTGTTGACTTACCTGGAGTTATTCCTTTTATTGTGACAGAATTTTTACGGAATTGTTCAGTCATATCTTTTGGGTCTAAAAGTATAGTTGAATAAAAAGACGTAAAAAAAAAGACTAATATACCATAGGTAGACCAATAAAAAATTTTCCCAACACCTAAAGTTAAATTTGTAGAAAAGGAATTTAAAAAAGAAAATAGCTCGATATTAATAAGTTGCCCGTAAATTAAATTAGTAAGAGAAGATAGAATAACCATTACCGAAGAAGTAAAAACTAAAGGCATTACTCCTGCTTGATTAACACGAAGAGGTAAATTACTATTATTCCATAATGAAAATTTATTTACATTACGTAATAATTGACTTGCAGAAACCAATGGAATTTTTACCATTGCTTCATTTATATAAATACATCCAATTGTTGTTAATAGAAATATTCCACCAATAAAAAAACTAACTATAATATTTTGGTTTGACAAAGCTAAAATCATAGCTCTAAGTTGGTCAGGAAAATTTGAAACAATATTAAAACAAATTAATATAGAGGAGCCATTACCTATCCCATCTTTTGTAATCAATTCGCTAAACCATAAAATAATCATTGATCCTGCTATTAATGTCAGGCTTACTTGAATTAATACCAAAAGGTTCCAATTAAATATTAATGGACGAAAACTATAAGTTGTGACAATACTTTCGATAATGGCACAAAAAAAAGTTAAGTATCTGGTATAATCTGTTAGCTTACGTCGACCATATTCACCTTCTTCTTTTTGTAATTTTAAAAGAGTTGGATTAATAGTAGTTAAAAGTTGAATTATAATAGAAGCATTTATATTAGGTAAAATCCCAAGACTTAATATACTAAAAGAAGCGTTTTCACCTCCAGAAAAACTATTCAAAATTGTAGCAACTGCCGTTGTTGAACTATTTGATTCTAATAAAGGAGAAAATGTTTTAATATCTATATAGGGAAGCGGTATAAAACTACCTATTCTAACTAACGTAAGTAGGCCAATTGTTAAAAAGAAACGTTGTCGAAAAGAAGGAGTATTTTTACTTCGTAATTGTAAATTCATGGAAAAATTTAAATAAATAGATCTTTTTCTTATATTAACAAATATTTTTTTCCACTAATCTCTCTAGTTTGATAGTTATTTCCCTAATACTTGTTCTAGGGATATTTGTCGTTTTTGCATTACTTGTTCAATTGTATTTAAACTTTGTAAAGCAACTATAGTAGCTCTAGCATTATTTAAAGGATTATTAGAACCAAGTTGTTTTGATAAAATGTTTTTAATACCTGCAAGTTCTAAAACAATACGTACAGAACCACCAGCAATAACTCCGGTTCCTGGTACGGCAGGTCTAATAAAAACTTTAGAACCACCTGATACACCAACCATAGCATGAGGAATTGTTTTACCTTCAGCAATAGGAATAGTTAATACATTTTTTTTTGCATCAGTTTCTGCTTTTTTTATAGCAGTACTTACTTCTTCAGCTTTACCAACTCCTACTCCGACTCTTTCTTCCATATCACCAACGACAACAGTTGCCCGGAAGCTTATTTTTTTTCCACCTTTTACTACTTTTGAAACCCGAGAAATTTTTACTACCCTTTGTTCCCAACGAATTTTTTTATTTGGAGTGGTCATAAATGTACTAAAATACTAAATAAATTTATATTTAAAACCTATAATTATTAAAAATTTAACCCAACTAATCTAGCACCTTCCGCTAGTTCTTTTATTCTCCCATGGTAAGATTTTTTTCCTCTGTCAAATATTATTTCTTTAATATTTTCTTCTAATAATCGTGTACCAATAATTTCCCCAACAATTTTTGAAGCTAGTTTGTTTGAAGTTTTTTCGCATTTTGCTTTTACTTCTAATTCTAAAGTAGAACAACTTATAATAGTTTTTGAACAGGAATCATCAATAACTTGAGCGTAAATATGTTTATTTGAACGAAAAACAGCTAAGCGTGGTTTAAGATTATTACCTTTAATTACTTTCTTCTCTCTCTTTCCCATAATTTATTATTTTCCTGATTTTCCTACTTTACGTTTAATAATTTCACCTTTATATAATATGCCTTTACCCTTATATGGTTCAGGAGGACGTTTACTTCTTATTGTTGCAGCTAATTGACCGACAAGTTCATTATCAAACCCCGTAATAATTATCCCGACATTTTTTTCTACTTTAATCTCAATACCTAGAGGTATTGCTATTAAAACAGGATGGCTATAACCTAAATTTAGAACTAAATCTTTATCTTTTAATTGAGCACGATAACCAACCCCTTTAAGTTCGAGTGTACGTTCAAATTTTTGTGAAACTCCAATCACCATATTATTAATTAAAGTTCTACTTAAACCATAAAGTTGGTTAGCGATTCTTGTATTTTGATTTTTATTTACGTAAATAATATTATCGCGTAATTCAACTGAAATTAAATCTGAAATTTTTCTAAAAAGTTTCCCATGTGGTCCTGAAACCTCGATATTGTTTTGATTAACCTCAACTTGAACATTAGATGGTACCTTTATAGGTAATTTACCGATTCTTCCCATATAAATTTAAACCTTTATTACCAAATATAACAAATAACTTCACCACCGACGCCTAATTTTTTTGCTTTATTATTTGTAAGAATTCCTTTGGAAGTTGATAATATAGCTATTCCTAAATTACTTAAAACATTAGGTAAATTGCTTTTATTTACATAAATCCTTAAGCCAGGTTTGCTTATTCTTTTAATACCTGTAATGATTGGTTGTCTTTTTTGACTATGATATTTTAAACAAAGTAATAAATATTTTCTATTAGAAACTTCAATTTCTTCAAAATTAGAAATATAACCTTCTTCTTTTAAAATTTTTACAACGGAATAAGTTACTTTTGTCTTTATAACTCGGACAATTTGGTGACGAACCAAATTTGCATTTCTAATGCGAGTCAGTGTATCTGCAATAATATCTGTTGTCACTATATTTTCATACTCCTTTTTAATCAGTTAATGGGAAACCAAACTCTTTTAGAAGAGCAATACCTTCAGTTTTTGTTTGCGCTGTTGTTACTATGGAAATATTAAAGCCTTTTATTTGATCTACATTTTCATAGCTAATTTCAGGGAATACTAACTGCTCTTTTAATCCAAAATTATAATTACCATTACGGTCAAAACCTTTTAAACTTAAACCTCTAAAATCTCTAATTCTTGGTAAAACAAGGTGAATTAATTTTTCTAAGAAAGCATACATTTTTTTACTTCTTAGAGTTACTGTTATACCTAAAACCATTTCTTCTCGAACTTTAAAACCTGCTATAGATTTCTTTGCTTTTGTTAATATTGGCTGTTGTCCTGTGATTAAACGCATTTCATCAACAGACTTTTGTAATGTTTTGTTATTTTGACCATCGATACCTAATCCACGATTTAGCTGAATTTTAACTAATTTTGGAACTTGGTGGTTATTTTTATAGTTAAATTGTTTAACTAAATTCGGGAATACTAAATCTTTGTATAAAAATTTTAAATTTTTTGCTTCAATTTCATTATCATTTATCATACAATATTACTCCTGGTAAAGTGATACATTTGAACTATGGATTGGAAATTCAATCCTTTTAATTTCACCACTCTCTTCGGGGCGGGTAGGTTTAACATGTTTAATTCTTATATTGATACCTTCAATAATAAGTTTGTTTTCTTGTTTTATGATTTTTTTTACAAGCCCCACTTTTCCCTTTTCTTGGCCAGAAATTATTTTTACTTTTTCACCTATTTTTACGTGTACTTTCATTTTTAAAGTAGCTTTTTTCTTCATTTAAATAACCTCAGGCGCTAATGAAACAATTTTAGTAAAATCTTTATCACGAATTTCTCTTGCAATTGGCCCAAAAATTCTTGTACCTTTTGGGTTTTTATCCATGTTAATAATAACAGCTGCATTATCATCAAAACTAATACTAGTTCCATCCTTACGTGAAACAGCTTTTTTTGTTCTTATAACAACAGCTTTAACAATATCAGATCTTTTAGTTGACATATTTGGTGTTGCTTCCTTAACAACCCCAATAATAATATCACCAAGTCTTGCATATTTGCGACGACCACCTAGTACACGAATGCACATAATTTTTTTTGCACCTGTATTATCTGCGACTGTTAAATACGTTTGTGGTTGTATCATAATAAATTTTAAAACCTTAATTAACGATTACTGCTTTATTTAGTATTTTTTTTACTATCCAACGCTTTTTTTTACTTAATGGTCTACTTTCCTCTAATAATATCTCATCCCCAATATTACAAATATCCTCTGCATCATGTGCTAAATAACGTTTTGTTCTAACTATAATTTTTGAATAAAATTTATGTTTATAACGATACTCAACAGCAACAACAACACTTTTTTGCATTTTATTGCTTATTACAATACCAAGTCTCTGCAGTTTAACCATAAATCATTATTCCTTAAGATAATTTTCTAATTACTTTTTTGTATCATTAATAACTGTGCCAACCTATGCTTTCCATGTTTAAATTGGTGTGATTTAAAAGATTGTTTTGCCCCACGTCTTAAACGCAATGTAAATAATTGTTTTTTTATATTTAAAATCTCATTTTCTAACTCATTTTTATCTAAGTTTTTAATTTCATCGATTTTTGGTAGACTCATAATAGGTATACTTTCTTCTTTAATTTATAAGAAATTTTGTTTTAATTGGTAATTTATAAGCAGCAATCAACATTGCTTCTTTTGCAAGTTTCAAAGGGACACCGCTTAATTCAAACAAAATAGTTCCGGGTTTAACTACAGCTACCCAATAGTCGACTGACCCTTTCCCTGACCCCATTCTTGATTCTGCAGCTCTGGCAGTTACTGGTTTGTCTGGAAAAACCGTTATCCACAACTTACCACCACGTTTTGTATATCGTGTAATTGTTCTTCTTGTCGCTTCAATTTGTCGGGACGTTAACCAAGTAGGTTCTAATGCTTGGATGGCATAATCACCAAAACTAATTTTATTTCCTCTTGAGGCTTTACCTTTCAATCTACCACGATGTTGTTTTCGGAATTTTGTTTTTTTAGGGCTAAGCATTTTCTTAAATTTTGTAATGTTATTAAATAAATTTTTTCGTTAAGATTTCATTTTTAAAAAGCCATATTTTAATCCCCAAAATGCCATATGTTGTTTGAGCTACTTTATAAGAATAGTCAATATTAGCACGTAATGTTTGAAGTGGGACACGTCCTTCACGAACCCATTCTGTTCTTGCAATCTCAGCTCCATTTAAACGACCAGCTATTTGAACTTTAATTCCTTTTAGTTCATCTTCTGTTCTATAACGTCGAAGGATTTCTCGAATACATTTCCTGAATGAAACCCGTTCTTCTAATTTTTTTACTAAAACGTCAACTAATATACTAGCTTCTGTGTATGGTTTTGTAATTTCAACAATGTTAATTAAAACTTTTTTGTTTTTTAGAAGTGCACTAAGTTCTTGATCTAATGTTCTTAATAATGATCCTGATTTACCTACAATACGGCCAGGTACTACAGATTGTATTTCAATATATATCCTTTTTTTTGTCTCATTACGTTTAATAATAAGTTTAGTAATACCTGAATAACCGACGTTATTCGAAATCAGGAATTTAGAGATATATTCTCGAATCATATAGTCCTCTTTTAAAAAAGAAATATAAGAATTTGTTCCACTATACCATAATGATCTATCTTCTTGTATAACCCCTAGTCTAAAGCCCAAAGGATGTGTTTTATGTCCCATAATCTAGTCTCGTATTAGTTTTGTTTTGTTAAAAATTTATTTATAAATCTATTAAGTATTAGGTTCTAAAATTATGGTAATATGACAAGTTGGTTTACGAATTTGATAACCTCTCCCTTGTGCACGTGGTCTAAACCTACGTAATACTGGACCTTGGTCAGCAAAGACTGTTTTAACAATTAAATCCTCTTTATTAAGACCATTATTATTTTCAGCATTTGCAGCAGCGGAATTTAATACTTGCCAAATCGGACCACAAGCTCTATAAGGCATAAATTGTAATAACATTAAAGCTTCTAAATATGTACGCCCGCGGATCTGATCTAAAACACGTCTCACTTTATGTGATGATATTCTAATATATTTGCTTACAGCTTTTGATGTTTGTTTATCTTTCATTTATTTGTTAAATATTTATTTCTTTTTTGTACGTCTATCACTACTTTTTATATGTGAACGGAAGTTTCTAGTTGGTATAAATTCTCCAAGCTTATGCCCAATAATCTGGTCAGATATAAAAAGTGGGATATGTTTTTTACCATTGTATACGGAAATTGTATGACCGATCATCGCGGGGATAATCATAGATGAGCGTGACCAAGTCTTAATTGAGGCTTTTTTCCCAGTTTTATTCATTTTTTCAATTTTTTGTAGCAAATGATAAGCTATAAAAGGGCCTTTACGAAAAGATCTTGCCATAAATTTATTTGAAGATAAAATTATAAAAATAATTAAAAGAACAGTTAGTCTTAGACTCTCGAACGAACTATATAAATATCGCTGTACTTCTCTTTTTTTCTTGTTTTAACACCAAGCGCAGCTTTACCCCAAGGAGTATAAGCTTTTGGACGTCCAATAGTTGCACGACCTTCTCCACCACCATGTGGATGATCACAAGGGTTCATAACAGAGCCACGCACTGTTGGCCTAATACCAAGCCAACGTTTACGGCCTGCTTTCCCTAACTTAAGATTATTACTATCTCGATTACTTACAATACCAATTGTTGCATAACAACTTTTATGAACAATTCTAATTTCTTTCGATGGTAAACGTAATGTTACATAGTTATTCTCTTTTGCTAAAATCCTTGCTGAAGTTCCTGCTGCCCGAACAATTTGGCCACCTTTATTATAGGACAATTCTATATTATGAATAGAAGTACCTAAAGGTATATTTTCTAACGGTAGTGCATTCCCAATTTCAACAGGTGCATTTGGGCCAGACATGATTTTACTACCAATTTTTAAAGAATCCGGACAAATTATATATGTTTTATCACCATTTTCATAATGAATCAATGCAATCCTAGCGTTACGATTAGGATCGTATTCAATAGCAAAAACATTACCTAAAATATCATGTTTTTTACGTTTAAAATCTATAATACGGTATCGTCTTTTATGACCACCACCATGGTGGCGTGTTGTAATTAAACCTTGGTTATTACGACCTTTTTTTCGATGATTTCTTCCAATTAATTTTTTTTCAGGTTTTGTCTTAGTTATTTCATCGAAAGACGAAAAAACAGTATTTCTTGTACCAACAGTATAAACTTTACAAATACGAATAGCCATAAATATTATTCCTCTTCCTCTTTATTTAATAGTTATGTTATTAGTTAGTAGAAAAGAGATCAATTTTATTATCCTTTGCTAATTTCACGATTACTTTTTTGTAACGAGGTCTAACCCCTGTAAATTGACCAACACGACGTTTTTTCTTAGGTAAGTTACAACTATTAACTTTAATAACATTTACATCAAATAAAAACTCAATTGCCTTTTTTATACTAACTTTAGTTAGTTTAGGATCTACTAAGAATGTATACTGGTTATTTTCTAATAATAAGTTTGTTTTAATAGTCGTAACAGGGTATTTGATCAAATCAATACTTGAACTAAATTTTATTCTAGCCATTATAAGTTTCCTCAATTGTTTTTAAACTATCTTTCGTAATGAATAAATTTTTAGCTAATAAAATTTGCTTTAAGTTTAAGTTATTTGCAACTATTAATTTAATTGTTTTTATATTTCGAGTAGACTTAAGTAATTTCTCCTCTATTTTTGGAACCACAATTAATGTATTTTCAAATAAATTTATACCAAAGCTATTTAATACTTTAATAATATTACTTGTTTTATATTCTAAAAAATTAAAATTATCTATTATTGTAATATCTTTTTGTTTAGCAATTAATAAGCTTCGTAAACTTAATTGCCATTCTTTACGATTTATCTTACTTGAATACAATTTTGGTTTTGGCCCAAAAGAAACTCCTCCACCTTTCCATAAAGGTGATCTATTTGAACCTGCACGAGCTCTTCCAGTACCTTTTTGTCTCCAAGGTTTACGGCCTCCCCCTTTAACTTCTGCTCTAGTTAATGTACTGGCAGTCCCTTGTCTCTCATTAGATCTTTGTGCTAAATATGCACGTTGAATAACATAATTAATTTTCTTAGTTTCTTCTTTCAGTTTTAAAGTTAATGTTATCTCATCTCCACTTTCTTCTCCTGTTAATATTTTAACAGGAAAAGTAAGAATTTTTTGTAAAATCATAAATAATTTTTTGGTTTATTATTAAAATTTAATTTGAACGAATAATATTCAGCAAATTACCAGGTTTGCCAGGTACGTTACCTTTTAGAATTAAAAGATTTTGTTTTGAATCAATGCCTAAAATTTCTAGTTTTGATACAGTAATCTTTTTTGCTCCTAATTGTCCCGCCATTAATTTTCCTGGAAACACTCGACCCGGGGAAGTTCCTGGCCCTATTGACCCTGGAGCTTTATGATTCTTAGAACCATGAGTCATTGGCCCGCGTTTAAATTTATGTCTTTTATGGTTTCCACTAAACCCCTTACCTATGGACTTCCCAGTAACATTAACAAATTGACCAATCTCAAAATGATTAACATTTAATACTTGGCCTAATGAGTAATTTTCTAAATCCAGAACTTTATATTCACACAAATCAGATAAAGGTGGTAACCCATTTTTTTTTAAGTGTCCTAGTTCAGCTTTTTTTAGGTTTAACGTTCGCCCTTTTGAATGCCCAATTTGAACTGCATTATACCCATTAAGTTTTTCAGTTTTAAGTTGAGTAATAAAACATGAACCAATACGTACTACAGTTACAGGTAAAGCTAAACCGTCTTTATCAAAAACTTGCGTCATACCAATCTTATTTCCAAATATTCCAATAGACACAATTATTTATACTCCAAATTTATATTTTAGAACTAAATTAATATAGTAAATATACCAATTAACGTAATCGACATATACATTAAGCTTTGAATAAAATTACTCAATTTTATTAATTAATAATCTAGTTAATTTTTGTCTATGTCCAATCTTTTTACGATATTTTTTTTTTGGTTTCATTTTAAACACAAGGATTTTTGGCCCTAAAAAATGTTTACTCACTACCCCTTTTACTACAACATTGTTTAAGTAGGGTTGACCAATAAGAGTCTTTGTTTCCTGTTTAACAAATAGAACTCGTCGGATTAAAATAGTGCTACCAATTTTAAGAATCAATCTATTAAACTCAATAAATTTTTTAGGTTCTACCCAAAATTGACGACCACTGGCTTCTATAATTGCGTATTCCATTGAATAAAAATTATATAACCCTAAGTAATAGTTTTTCAAATTTCTTGATACTATTCTATCTTATTTTTTTAACTCTAATTCAAACATAAAAGTCCTGGCATAAGCTATCTTCCCAAAGGACTACTCCTTAAGTATTGTAACTGTTATAGCGTTTCACCATTGAGTTCGAAATGGATCAATGTGGTTCCACTATCCTTTAAACACCAAGACAATAATTTTTAAAGCTAGAAAAAAGTTCAAGTCCTCGATCTATTAGTACATCTCAGCTTAATATATTGCTATACTTCTACTTGATGCCTATTTGCAAACCGTTCTTAAAAGAGCGGTTATGTAACGGCTAGTCTTGCCGTGATCTTACTTGCTTTCACAATAAGAGTACTCATCTTGAGGTGGGCTTCCCACTTAGATGCTTTCAGCGGTTATCCTTTCCATACGTAGCTACCCAGCGTTTACCATTGGTATGATAACTGGTACACCAGCGGTATGTTCTTCTCGGTCCTCTCGTACTAAAGAAGAATCCTCTCAATACTCTAACGCCTACACCGGATATGGACCGAACTGTCTCACGACGTTCTGAACCCAGCTCACGTACCGCTTTCATGGGCGAACAGCCCAACCCTTGGGACGTACTACCGCCCCAGGATGCGATGAGCCGACATCGAGGTGCCAAACCTCCCCGTCGATGTGAACTCTTGGGGGAGATCAGCCTGTTATCCCTAGAGTAACTTTTATCCGTTGAGTGACGACTTTTCCACTCAATATCGCCAGATCACTAAGACCGACTTTCGTCTCTGTTCGACTTGTAGGTCTCACAGTCAAGCTTCCTTATGCCTTTACACTCTTCGATCGATTTCTGACCGATCTGAGGAAACCTTTGTACGCCTCCGTTACCTTTTAGGAGGCGACCGCCCCAGTCAAACTGCCCGCCTGAAACTGTCCCCTGACCGGCTAACGATACAGGGTTAGAATTCTAGTTTTATTAGAGTGGTATCTCACTGATGGCTCAATTACTCCCGTAAGAATAACGTCAAAGCCTCCCACCTATGCTGCGCAAATAAAACCCGAAACCAATTTCAAGTTACAGTAAAGCTTCATAGGGTCTTTCTGTCCTGGTGCAGGTAGTCCGCATCTTCACAGACAAGTCTATTTCACCGAGTCTCTCTCTGAGACAGTGTCCAAATCGTTACGCCTTTCGTGCGGGTCGGAACTTACCCGACAAGGAATTTCGCTACCTTAGGACCGTTATAGTTACGGCCGCCGTTCACCGGGGCTTCAGTTATCAGCTTCGTAAAAAACTAACCAACTTCTTTAACCTTCCGGCACTGGGCAGGCGTCAGCCCCCATACGTTGTCTTACAACTTAGCGGAGACCTGTGTTTTTGGTAAACAGTCGCTTGGACCTTGTTATTGCAACCTAATAGGTACCCCTTCTCCCGAAGTTACAGGGTTATTTTGCCGAGTTCCTTAGAGAGAGTTATCTCGCGCCCTTTGGTATACTCTACCAACCCACCTGTGTCGGTTTAGAGTACAGGTATTCTTTATTTATGGCAGTGCAAGCTTTTCTTGGAAGTATAACATCAACTACTTCATATAACGCGCACGTTATTCCGTATTCATGACTCAGCTCAAAGTATTTTCTCTACTTCTCAACACCTCGTACACTTAAACCAATAACCAATATTTGGCTAGTCTAGCTGTCTTCGTCCCTCGTTGCCAATAAAGAATAGTATAGGAATATTAACCTATTGTCCATCGACTACGCTTTTCAGCCTCGCCTTAGGTCCTGACTTACCCCCCGCGGACGAGCCTTCCGGAGGAAACCTTAGGTTTTCAGGGCATCGGATTCTCACCCATGTTTTCGCTACTCAAGCCGACATTCTCACTTCTGCTTCGTCCACGTCCGCTTTCGCTAACGCTTCAATCTAGAACAGAACGCTCCCCTACCGATATAATTATT